AGACAAATCTTTTTTTTTTTTTTTTGATATTTCTGAACGGATGAAAAAAAATTTTAGAAATTGGATGTGTAAAAACACAGAATTCACAATTTCGAATTATACAGAGAAAAAGACAAAAGAAAGCGCGAAAAAAAAAGAGGAGGACAAAAAAGAAGAAGACAAAAGAAAGGAGAAAGTGCGTATACAAATAGCGGAAGCCTGGGATAGTATTTTACTTGCTCAAGTAATGAGAGGTTTTTTATTAGTAACCCAATCAATTCTTAGAAAATATATTATATTACCTTCATTGATAATAGCTAAAAATATCGTCCGTATACTATTATTTCAATTTCCGGAATGGTATGAGGACTTAAAGGATTGGAATAGAGAAATGCATGTTAAATGTACCTATAACGGCGTTCAATTATCAGAAAAAGAATTTCCAAAAAACTGGTTAACAGACGGCATTCAGATCAAGATCCTATTTCCTTTTCGTCTTAAACCTTGGCACAGATCTAAGTTACGAGCCCCTTATAACGATCCAATGAAAAAGCAAGGTCAAAAAAATGATTTTTGTTTTTTAACAATTTTTGGAATGGAAGCTGAACTACCTTTTGGTTCTCCCAGAAAAAAACTTTCATTTTTTGAACCGATTTTAAAAGAACTCAAAAAAAAAATTAAAAAATTGCAAAAGAAATGTTTTATAATTCTAGGAATTTTTAAAGAACAAACAAAATTGTTTCTAAATGTCTCAAAAAAACCAAAAAAATGGATCATTAAAAACATTCTGTTTATAAAAGAAATAATAAAAGAACTCTCAAAAATAAACCCAATTATATTATTTGGATTGAGAGAAATAGAAGTATATGAATTGAGTGAAATTAAAAAAGATTCAATAATCAGTAATCGGATGATTCAGGAATCGTCCATTCAAATTAGATCTCAGGATTGGACAAATTATTCATTAACAGAAAAAAAAATGCAAGATCTGACTGATAGAATAAACACAATCATAAATCAAATAGAAAAAATTACAAAAGACAAGAAAAAGGGATTTATAACTTCAGATAGAAATTTGAGTTCTAACAAAATAAGTTATGATGATAAAAGATTGGAATCACAAAAAAATATTTGGCAGATATTAAAAAGAAGAACTGCTCGATTAATCCGTAAATCCCATTATTTTATAATATTTTTCATTGAAAAGATATACATAGATATCTTTCTATCTATGATTAATATTCCTAGTATCAATACACAACTTTTTCTTGAATCAACAAAAAAAATTATTAATAAAAACATTAACAGTAATGAAGCAAATCAAGAAAGAATTAATAAAACAAATCAAAGTTTAATTAAATTTATTTCGATTATAAAAGAGTCACTTTCTAATACTAATATTAGTCTTAGTCAAAAAAATTCAAAGACTTTTTTTGACTTATCTTACTTTTCACAAGCATATGTATTTTACAAATTATCACAAACCCAACTTATTAAGTTAGAGAAATTGAAATCCGTATTTCAATATAATGGAACCCCCCTTTTTCTTAAGAATGAAATAAAGGATTTTTTTGTTGTAAGACAAGAACTATTTCATTCCGAATTAAGACCTAAGAATCTTCGCAATTCTGGAATGAATCAATGGACAAATTGGTTAAGGAGTCATTATCAATATCAATGTGATGTATCTCAAATTAAATGGTCTAGAGTAGTACCACAAAAATGGCGAAATATATTGAACTGTATAGCTCAAAATAAAGATTTATATAAAGATTTGTGTGATTTATATGAAAAAGATGAATTAATTCACTACGAAAAAAAAACAAAAATTGAAACGGATTTATTATTGAATCAAAAGGATAATTTTAAAAAACAATATAGATATGATCTTTTAGCATATAAATCTATAAATTCTGAAACTAAGAAGTACTCTTCAATTTATGGATCACCATTACAAGTAAAAACTAACCAAGATATTTTTTATAATTACAACACACATAAACAAAAATCATTTAATATGGTAGAAGATGATATTCGAGATATGGATAAAAATACGGATAGAAAATTTTTTGATTGGAGAATTCTCGATTTTTGTCTTAAAACGAAGGTCGATATTGAGGCCTGGATCAATATTGATACTGACACTAACAGTAATAAATATACTAAGACTAGGGTTAATAAGTATCAAATAATTGATAAAATCAATAATAAGGGTCTTTTTTATCTCACACTTCAGCAAGACCAAAAAATCAACCTATCCAATCAAAAACCCCTTTTGGATTGGATGGGAATGAATGAAGAAATACTAAGTCGTCCCATATCAAATCTGGAACTTTGGTTCTTGCCAGAATTTGTGAGACTTTATAATACGTATAAAATGAAACCGTGGGTTATACCAATTAAATTACTACTTTTTAATTCTAATATAAAAAAAAATGCTAGTGAAAACAAAAGCATCACTGGAAATAAAAAAAGAGATCCTTTTATATCAATATCGTCGAATGAAAAAAAATCTCTTGAATTAGAAAACCGAAATCAAGGAGAAAAAGAATCCACGGGCCAAGCAGATCTTAAATCAGCTCTTTCAAACCAAGAAAAAGATGTTGAAGAAGATTATACGGGATCGGACATGAAAAAACATAGAAATAAAAAGCAATACAAGATCAATACAAAAGCGGAGTTTGATTTCTTCCTAAAAAGGTATTTGTATTTTCAATTGAGATGGGATGATTCTTTAAATAAAAAAATAATCAATAACATCAACGTATATTGTCTCCTGCTTAGACTGATAAATCCAAGAGAAATTACTATATCCTCTATTCAAAGGGGCGAAATGAGTCTGGATATTTTGACGATTCAGAAAGATGTAACTCTTACAGAATTTATTAAAAGGGGATTTTTGATTATTGAACCAATTCGTCTAGCTATAAAAAATGATGGAAAATTTATTATGTATCAAACCCTCGGTATTTCATTAGTTCATAAAAGTAAACATCAAATAAATCAAAGATACCGAGAAAAAAAACATGTTGATAAGAATTCTGATGAAGTCATTACAAAACATCAAAAGATGACTGGAAATAGATATAAAAAAAATTATGATTTGTTTGTTCCTGAAAATATTTTATCGCCTAGACGTCGTAGAGAATTGCGAATTCTAATTTGTTTAAATTCTAAGAATAGACATAGAAAGGCATCTTTTTGTAATGGGAATGAGGTAAACAGTCAAGTTGTGGATAAAAGCAAAAAATATAAAAAAAAACTTATAAAATTAAAGCTATTTCTTTGGCCCAATTATCGATTAGAAGATTTAGCTTGTATGAATCGTTATTGGTTTAATACCAATAATGGCAGTTGTTTCAGTATGGTAAGGATACGTATGTATCCGCGATTGAAAATTCATTAATAGTACATTTTTCCTATATTTCCCATACCAGATCTGGTCTATGACGACAAAGAGATGCACGCATACATTGTCTTACATTCCATTCTGATACATGATACTAATTCAATGACATATCAATTAGATCTAGAATGAACAAAATTTTCTTATTTTAGGTCTAAACTTTTATCTTTTGTGAGTGAAGAAACCAACCATACTTTTGTATCCCCTTTCAAATCCAATTTTAAAATGAAAATAGGATTGAGTAAGTTTTATTAAATTTTAAAAAATTAGAAATTAATAACGAAATAAAAATTTTTGTATATACCAAATAAAAATTAGGGGCATTATTATTACTGATCAATAAAGATATCTATCAATAAAAAATATCTTAAAATAAAAAGAGGGGGGGAGAGAAGATTTCAGTTTATGGTAAAAAATTCATTCATCTCAGTTATTTCACAAGAAGAAAAAGACGAAAACAGAGGATCTGTTGAATTTCAAATAGTTAGTTTCACCAATAGGATACGAAGACTTACTTCACATTTACAATTACACAAAAAAGACTATTTATCTCAGAGAGGTTTACGTAAAATTCTGGGAAAACGCCAACGATTACTGTCTTATTTGTCAAAGAAAAATAGAATATGTTATAAAGAATTAATTAATCGGTTGGATATTCGGGAGTCAAAAACTCGTTAATTTGATTTTAATTTTTATAAAGGCATTTTGAATTATTTGATTTATTAGATCTTGAATTTTAATGAACTTTTTTTCGTTTTCAGCAATTCATGAAAGAATGAATCGAGGAAAAACCTATGAATATACCGGCTACAAGAAAAGACCTCATGATAGTCAATATGGGCCCCCACCACCCATCAATGCATGGTGTTCTTCGACTCATCATTACTCTAGATGGTGAAGATGTTATTGACTGTGAACCAATATTGGGTTATTTACACCGAGGAATGGAAAAAATTGCGGAAAATCGAACAATTATACAATATTTGCCTTATGTAACACGGTGGGATTATTTAGCTACTATGTTCACAGAAGCAATAACTGTAAACGGACCGGAACAGTTGGGAAATATTCAAGTACCTAAAAGAGCCAGCTATATCAGAATAATTATGTTGGAGTTGAGTCGTATAGCTTCTCATCTGTTATGGCTCGGTCCTTTTATGGCGGATATTGGTGCACAAACTCCCTTTTTCTATATTTTCAGAGAAAGAGAATTAGTATATGATCTATTCGAAGCTGCCACCGGTATGAGAATGATGCATAATTATTTTCGTATCGGAGGAGTAGCGGCCGATCTACCTCATGGCTGGATAGATAAATGTTTGGATTTCTGCGATTATTTTTTAACAAGAGTTGCTGAATATCAAAAACTTATTACACGAAATCCTATTTTTTTAGAACGAGTCGAGGGAGTAGGCATTATTGGTAGAGAGGAAGTAATAAATTGGGGTTTATCGGGACCAATGCTGCGAGCTTCCGGAATACAATGGGATCTTCGTAAAGTTGATCATTATGAATGTTACGACGAATTTGATTGGGAAGTACAGTGGCAAAAAGAAGGAGATTCATTGGCTCGTTATCTAGTCCGAATTGGTGAAATGATAGAATCCGTAAAAATTATTCAACAGGCCCTGGAAGGAATTCCAGGGGGACCCTATGAGAATTTAGAAATACGATACTTTGATAGAGAAAGGAATCCGGAATGGAATGATTTTGAATATCGATTTATTAGTAAAAAGCCGTCTCCTACATTTGAATTGCCGAAACAAGAACTTTATGTGAGAGTAGAAGCCCCAAAGGGAGAATTGGGAATTTTTCTCATAGGGGATCAGAGTGGTTTTCCTTGGAGATGGAAAATCCGCCCGCCGGGTTTTATCAATTTGCAAATTCTTCCGCGGTTAGTTAAAAGAATGAAATTGGCTGATATTATGACGATACTAGGTAGTATAGATATCATTATGGGAGAAGTTGATCGTTGAAATGATAATTGATACACCGGAAGTACAAGATATCGATTCTTTTTCTAGATTAGAATTTTTTAAAGAGGTTTATGGAATTCTATGGGTTCTTGTTCCTATTTTGACTCTTGTAGTGGGAATCACAATAGGCGTACTGGTAATTGTATGGTTAGAAAGAGAAATATCGGCAGGGATACAACAACGTATTGGACCTGAATACGCCGGCCCTTTGGGAGTTCTTCAAGCTCTAGCAGATGGGACAAAACTACTTTTCAAAGAAAATCTTTTTCCATCTAGGGGGGATACTCGTTTATTCAGTATCGGGCCATCCATAGCAGTCATATCAATTTTAGTAAGCTATTCAGTAGTTCCTTTTGGATATCACCTTGTTTTAGCGGATCTCAATATCGGTGTTTTTTTATGGATTGCCATTTCCAGTATTGCTCCAATTGGACTTCTTATGTCGGGATACGGGTCAAATAATAAATATTCCTTTTTAGGCGGTCTACGAGCTGCTGCTCAATCGATTAGTTATGAAATACCATTAACTTTATGTGTGTTATCAATATCTCTACGTGCGATTCGTTGATACATAGACAGAAACTTTTCTCTATTCCTTCCTTTCAAGGAAAGGGTTGGAATGGATTGAATTGAGTAGATATCTTAATTTTTTTTTATTCATTATTCGGGTTGATGAACTAAATCAAATAGTTATATGAGTGAAAGAAAACAGCTTATATATAAATTCGCAGTAAAAAGATTGATTCTCATTTTCTATGTATAAGAGTTAGAGAGTTAAGCGGAAATAAACATAAACAGAAGAGACCGTTTCCCCCAAGATTGGTTGATTAGTCATCCTGACTTGAAGCGGGTTCAAAAGATCCCCCGTATTGAGTTTTCACTATCATTTTTATGTATTAGCATAACGGGGGATTGAGCAAAAACGAGTGGATGGTTAGAAACACGAACATATGTAAAGGATTAGTAATGGAGATTATGTAAATTCTCCAAAAGGACATTTTTACATAATATACAAACAAAGAATACTAATTGGGGCTTTAAGTTGGTAGAAATGATCAGGCAGTACTCCCCATGACACGATTCCAATCCAGAGTATACTCCTATCCACCGATTTAATAAATAACTATTCGAAACGAAATAATCCTTTACTTTATTTTGAAAGCCCTCTTTTTCTCAGAAATAGAAAGAAGAATAGGAACGAAAAAAAAAAAAAAGATATACTTTATTTATTCTTTGTTACTTTTATTCTTTCCCATATACATATTAATAGATATATAATTTGTGTCATAATTCATTAATTAATATAGAATTTTTTTTTCGTACGTGAAACCAACGGGTTATTGATATTTTTACAAGAAGTATTTTATTGAACAGTTAAGTTATTACTGAACAAAGAAGAATTGAAATTATTATTGAAATTATTAAATTAAAGAAAGGATGAGATCAATTCAGAAGTACTTTTTTTATTTAATTTTGAATTAAAATAATTATAACAGACAGAATTCAATTGGTCTAATTTGGGACCGGCCGATAGTTATCCATCCTACAAACATATCAAGATTCAAAAAAGAATACTGACGCGGTCCCTATATTTATTTCTGGCCTTCAAGGAGCCGTATGAGGTGAAAATCTCATGTACGGTTCTGTAATAGCGATGGTAACAGTGATGGTATCACCGACTATAATTATCTAACAGTTCAAGTACAATTGATATTGTTGAGGCGCAATCAAAATATGGTTTTTGGGGATGGAATTTGTGGCGTCAGCCTATAGGGTTTATCATTTTTATTATTTCTTCCCTAGCAGAATGTGAGAGATTACCTTTTGATTTACCAGAAGCAGAAGAAGAGTTAGTAGCAGGTTATCAAACCGAATACTCGGGTATAAAATTTGGGTTATTTTATGTTGCTTCCTATCTAAACCTATTGGTTTCTTCATTATTTGTAACAGTTCTTTACTTGGGAGGTTGGAATATATCTATTCCGGACATATATGTTTCTGAGCTTTTTGAAATAAATAAAACATGTGGAGTTTTTGGAGCGATAATTGGTATCTTTATTACATTAGCTAAAACTTATTTGTTCTTGTTCATTCCTATCACAACAAGATGGACTTTACCGAGGCTAAGAATGGACCAACTATTGAATCTTGGATGGAAATTTCTTTTACCTATTTCTCTCGGTAATCTATTATTAACAACTTCTTTCCAACTCTTTTCACTGTAAAGTAACATTCTATATTCACAACGTGTCTCAAACAAGAGAAATAAACAAACATAAAACTATTCATATATATATTAACGATATGTTCTCTATGGTAACTGGGTTCATGAATTATGGTCAACAAACAGTACGAGCTGCAAGGTACATTGGTCAAAGTTTCATGATTACTTTATCCCACGCAAATCGTTTACCCGTAACTATTCAATATCCTTATGAAAAATCAATCACCGCGGAGCGTTTCCGCGGTCGAATCCATTTTGAATTTGATAAATGTATTGCTTGTGAAGTATGCGTTCGTGTATGTCCTATAGATCTACCCGTTGTTGATTGGAAATTGGAAACTGATATTCGCAAGAAACGGCTGCTTAATTACAGTATTGATTTCGGAGTCTGTATATTTTGTGGTAATTGCGTTGAGTATTGTCCAACGAATTGTTTATCAATGACTGAAGAATATGAACTTTCTACTTATGATCGTCACGAATTGAATTATAATCAAATTGCTTTGGGTCGTTTACCAATGTCAGTAATTGACGATTATACAATTCGAACAATTTTGAATTCGCCTCAAATAAATAAGTAAATCTCTTATTAACGAATAATTTATAATTACTTTACTAATAACTAATATAGAAGGAATTTAGGTTTCTTTCGTGTTGTTTGGTCAATAACTACAAATACCAACTATTGATTGGTTGGTAAGAAACGCGTCTTAATTTGGATTGAAAATCCATTAATTAATATATCCATAATTTTTTTAAAAATATATCGTTTAGAATTAGAACGACTCTTTCAGATAAAGAATGAAATTAGTCCAATAATAGTACTCACATTTATTCATATCCCTTAGTATTTATTTACTTAGGATTAAATTAGGAATTGCTCAAAAATCAGAAAAAAAAAAATTTCTGGTCGGGTCTCAATAAGGTCATGAAAAACATTTCTATTTATTTATCTCTTATTTTACATATAATGGATTTGCCCGGACCAATACATGATTTTCTTTTAGTCTTTCTGGGGTCGGTTCTTATACTAGGAGGTATGGGGGTGGTATTATTTACCAACCCCATTTATTCTGCCTTTTCATTGGGACTGGTTCTTGTTTGTATATCCTTATTCTATATTCTATTAAACTCTTATTTTGTAGCTGCTGCACAACTCCTTATTTACGTGGGAGCTATAAATGTTTTAATCGTATTTGCTGTGATGTTCATGAATGGTTCAGAATATTACAAAGATTTGAATCTTTGGACCATTGGGGATGTGGTTACTTTGCCAGTTTGTACAAGTATTTTTGTTTTACTCATGATTATTATTACGGATACGTCATGGTACGGAATTATTTGGACTACAAGATCAAACCAGATTATAGAGCAAGATTTGATAAGTAATAGTCAACAAATTGGAATTCATTTATCAACAGATTTTTTTCTTCCATTTGAATTCGTTTCGATAATTCTTTTAGCCGCTTTGATAGGTGCAATTGCCGTGGCGCGACAGTAAAAAATTTATAGAATTAGCAATGCACATTAAACTCTGTTCGGTTTTATTACATTACATTACATTTATTTCCCTTTAATTAAAGATTGTTTATGTCTAAAATAGAAATTATTCAATCTATTCTATTAACAATAGAAAATCTGCCTTTGTTCCGTACTTTTTTTTATTCTAGTCAATTGAATCTGTTGAATTGTTGTTCAGTTCATATTGAAATGAATCGAAATTGATAAGGAGTTGGTCAATGATGCTCGAACATGTACTTGTTTTGAGTGCCTACTTATTTTCTATCGGTATCTATGGATTGATCACGAGCCGGAATATGGTTAGAGCCCTTATGTGTCTTGAACTTATACTGAATGCGGTTAATATGAATTTCGTAACATTTTCTGATTTTTTTGATAGTCGCCAATTAAAAGGAAATATTTTCTCAATTTTTGTTATAGCTATTGCAGCCGCTGAAGCAGCTATTGGCCCGGCTATTGTTTCATCAATTTATCGTAACAGAAAATCAACTCGTATCAATCAATCGAATTTGTTGAATAAGTAGTATTAATCATATAAATTCTAATATTCATAAATTAGAATTACCATGACCATACATTACGTAATAATACATGTTTTCAAAAATGTAAGAAATTAAAGTATCTTGGCTCTATCGCATGAGTCAATCCAGAAGTAGATTGATTAGAAAAATTATGATAAATTATTGATTCATCTGGTGTCTAAATATATGATTCATTTACAAGTTTACTAGATCGAAACTTTCTGACATTCAAAAATTTATAGATCCAAATGTCACATTCAGTAAAGATTTATGATACGTGTATAGGGTGTACTCAATGCGTGCGCGCCTGCCCAACGGATGTATTAGAAATGATACCTTGGGACGGGTGTAAAGCTAAGCAAATTGCTTCTGCTCCAAGAACAGAGGACTGTGTCGGTTGTAAGAGATGTGAATCCGCCTGTCCGACAGATTTCTTGAGTGTTCGAGTTTATTTATGGCATGAAACAACTCGAAGTATGGGTCTGGCTTATTAATACGTTCCAGAAAACCCTACTTGAATACATTTGATTTTTTTACCTTTACCGACAAAAACCCGCGCTCAAAAACTATTTATTTTGAGCACGGGTTTTTCTGGTCCAAGTTTATCTTGTTTTTACCATGAATAATTTTCCTTGGTTAACGCTAGTTGTAGTTTTGCCAATATTCGCGGGTTCCTTAATTTTCTTTCTCCCTCATAGAGGAAATAAGATAATTAGGTGGTATACTACAGGTATATGCATAGTGGAACTCCTTCTAACAACCTATGCATTCGGTTATCGTTTCCAATTGGATGATCCATTAATGCAACTGACAGAGGATTATAAATGGATCGATTTTTTTGATTTTTACTGGAGATTGGGAATAGATGGAATTTCTATAGGACCCATTTTACTGACAGGATTTATCACAACTTTAGCTACTTTAGCGGCTCGGCCGATTACTCGAGATTCCCGACTATTCCATTTTCTGATGTTAGCAATGTATAGCGGTCAAATAGGACCATTTTCTTCTCGAGACCTTTTACTTTTTTTCATCATGTGGGAGTTAGAATTAATTCCAGTTTATCTACTTCTATCCATGTGGGGGGGAAAGAAACGTTTGTATTCAGCTACAAAATTTATTTTGTACACTGCAGGAAGTTCCGTTTTTTTATTAATGGGAGTTTTGGGTATTGGTTTATATGGTTCCAATGAACCAACATTAAATTTTGAAACATCAGCTAATCAATCGTATCCTGTAGCACTGGAAATAATATTCTATATTGGATTTCTTATTGCTTTTGCTGTCAAATCACCGATCATACCCTTACATACATGGTTACCAGACACCCATGGAGAGGCACATTACAGTACTTGTATGCTTTTAGCCGGAATCTTATTAAAAATGGGAGCGTATGGATTGGTTCGGATCAATATGGAATTATTACCCCACGCCCATTCTATATTCTCTCCCTGGTTGATTATAGTAGGCACAATTCAAATAATCTATGCAGCTTCAACATCTCCCGGTCAGCGTAATTTAAAAAAAAGAATAGCCTACTCTTCTGTATCTCATATGGGTTTCATAATTATAGGAATTGGTTCTATAAGCGATACAGGACTCAACGGAGCCATTTTACAAATCATCTCTCACGGATTTATTGGCGCTGCGCTTTTTTTCTTGGCCGGAACGAGTTATGATAGAATACGTCTTGTTTATCTCGACGAAATGGGCGGAATGGCTATCGCAATTCCAAAAATATTCACGACTTTCAGTATCTTATCAATGGCTTCTCTTGCATTACCGGGCATGAGCGGTTTTGTTGCCGAATTGTTAGTTTTTTTTGGAATACTTACTAGTCAAAAATATCTTTTAATGACAAAAATATTAATTACTTTTGTAATGGCAATTGGAATGATATTAACTCCTATTTATTCATTATCTATGTTACGCCAGATGTTCTATGGATACAAGCTTTTTAATGCCCCAAACTCTTCTTTTTTTGATTCTGGACCGCGAGAATTATTTGTTTCGATCTCTATCCTTTTACCTGTAATAGGTATTGGTGTTTATCCCGATTTCGTTTTATCATTATCAGTTGACAAGGTCGAAGCTATTATATCCAATTATTTTTTTCGATAGTTTTTGTGAGTAAACCAAAAAATGAAACTGAAATCCCATGATTTTAAAAATGGTTGATTGTACAATAAAAAAATGAGTCTTTTATATTCTTTTAAGTAAAATATTTTATATTCTTTTAAGTAAAATAAATAAATTGGAATTCTATTATAACTAGATATCTTTTGAATTTGTGAGAACCATTTGAATCAAGTAATGGAAATGATTCAAATGGTTCTTGATTGTTTACATGAAGTTTTCTTATATATACCTGTATGCCGTCCTATGTTTATATTCGTCAAGTCTTTTATTCAATTAGATGTTAATGTAAATGAACCATAACTATGCAACCCTATTCCTAATAGATTAACCCCAAAATAGCATATCCAAATTATAAGAAAGCCCATTGAGGCCACAATTGCAGAATTTACACTTTCAAAATTTTTATTTGTTCGAATATGTAAATAAATAGCGAATATGGTCCAAGTAATAAATGCCCAAGTCTCCTTTGGATCCCAATTCCAATATGATCCCCATGCTTCATTAGCCCATACTGCTCCCGAAAGAATACCTACGGTTAAAAGGATAAACCCTAGACTAATAATACGATAACTCCAACGATCCAATTGTTGAATCAATTGATACCTGTAATAATTTTGAGACGAAATAAAAGAAGTGTTTCGTAAGACATTGTTTCTTTCGTTCACGTATTGAATCTCACTAAAGTAAACTGACTCATTTTCTAAATTATTGCTTTTACTAAAAATCCTTATGAATTTTCGAAATGTAATGACTAGAAGAGCTAGTGATAATAATGATCCACACAAAAGAGCTGCATAGCTCAATACCATCATACTTACGTGCATCATTAACCAATGGGATTGGAGAGCGGGTACTAATATCGCGGATTGATGCATTTCAGTTAAAAGACCCGAAGTAGCAAAACCTTGAGTAAAAATAGCACTTGGCGCGGTTATTGCGCTTAAATGGTTTTTATGTTTTTTAAAATACGGAATAATATGAATAATGGAAAAACTCCACGAAAGAAAAATTAATGATTCATATAAATCACTTAATGGTAAATGCCTCAAATACATCCAACGAGTAACTAATAATCCTGTTATGCAGAAAAAAGTAGCTATCATCCCCTTTTCTGACGAATCATCTAGTCCTACGATTTCATCGACTAATAAAATTATCAAATGAATTGTAATTACAATTGAAACGATCGAAAAGGATATATGAGTTAATATATGCTCTAAAGTTGAAAATATCATAAAAATTATTAAATTAATAAGGGCGTCCCTCAATTATAGGAATTGAAATCTGGAATTGGAATTGAATTCATTATAGGACTTACTCTTTTAGAAGATGCCATGCCGCCACTCGGACTCGAACCGAGATGCTCTAGCACTGCTTCCTAAGAGCAGCGTGTCTACCGATTTCACCATAGCGGCTTATTCGAAATCATAATAACCTATTTTTATTCAATCGTCGAGCTTGAAGGAGTTAATTCAATCCAATATTTTTTTTTAGGAAACCATTCAAATTGATGAATAAAAACTTGTTTAAAAATTAGGGATTAAAACGTTTTCGTTAACGTTAATAATATTGATTTTTCTTATTATTATCTTTTTATTTAGTTATTTAATTTAGTATTTTTTTATTTAGTTATTTAGTATTTTAGGATGTCAATTTTATTTAACTGAACTAACAATGTATTTTTTCGTAGACTATTACTTTATGCTCTCCTAAAACTAAAATGTAACAGTTGTAACTATATAATTTTTACTTCAATCCCTGGATATAAGTAAAAAAAATGTTCTGCCTCGTTTGCATTTTTTAATGATTAATTTCTTTTATCATTTATTTTATTAATCTAAAATAAAAAATTCATTTTATCGATTAATAAAAAAATTGAATTTTTATATAACACAATTTCAGCGATACACTCAAAAGATTTATGTAAATATTTGCATAGTTAGGTTGCGTTAGGATTTTTTGTTGTGTAGAGAATTTGCGTTAAGATTTAGCAAACCCATTAAGTTAGGTATTTGGGATGGTCGTATCAATCATATAAAAAATTTCGTATAGAAATTGTACCGTACTTCAAAATATTTTCTAAATTTTTTAATTAATATATATATATTATATCTTGATCGATCTTCCAATCGAAACATAGGATCTAAAATAGATCACTCAAAATTGGCTCATTCGTCATATAACTACCTAAAAATGGAAACGGGGCTTTTATTAATATTAATTAAATTGGGTTTAAGGAATTTATATAGTGATAATAATTTCTAAAACCCAAAATAATGGTTTAAAAGATTATAAAAAACATTTTAAACTTAATCAATTAGTTTCAACGACCTCTTCTTTATAATATAAAAATAATATAAAATCAAAAATATAACTAAAAAAAAATTCTTTTTATTATTGAGTAAGGGCGATGGGGAAAGTGATAATCCCCATCCGGAAAATGATAAAACATACTAAAATGAAAGGCGAAACCTTGCGCTTGCGTTTACCCTTTTTTCAAACAAAAAAGTACCATTCATTTTTAGAATTCAGTAGACAACAGAATTCTTATCTATATCAGAAACGAAAGAAAAATTTGGCTTCAAATTAAAGTAAAACAAATTCAATTTTATATTCGTTTTAAATTAAAACATTATGAGACTAATTCTTTTTTATTTATTTTATTTTTAATGTATATTGTTTATATTGTAATTTATCTTATATATTAATATTTATTCTTTTACTATACTATTATGATGTTAATATTAATTATAATTGATAAATATTATTTATCATTTTTATAACTTATAAATCTTATAAATAAACTATAAACAAAATTATATTACTTTATTAGTTATTAGAACGATTCAGATTATTTATTTGTTACACAAAAAAAACTTTTAGAACTCCCGGTAGAAAGAGATTTCGCTAACGAAAAAGCTTTCAATGCTGCCCTATATCCCTTCCTTTTCCAAATATTTTTACGAATACGTTTTTTTGAAATAGAGGTGCGCTTTTTTGGAACTGCCATTAAAAAGTTATAATAGGTTTTTCGGTTGGATGTGAAAGACATCTATTGTTCAAAATCAATTGTTCTTTACTATTCTCTATCTATTTTTTCTCTAAATTAGACTCCAAAAAAAAAGGGGGGGTTAAAAATCACATAAAATATTAATAAGAACGATAAGGTACACTATGCCAAATAGATTGAAGTTGATAAAATAAAAAAAAATAATACAAAAAAAAAAAAAAAAAAAAGAAAGATTGTCCGTTTCGTTTTCTTTCTATTTTCGTCGTGTTACATTTATACATGTAATAAAAAAATCTAAAAGTTTAATAACCCAACCCTTCTCCCGCTTAATTAAAAAAAAAAACTTTAATAATTTTTTCTATAAACTTTAATAATTTTTTCTATTATATTAATTAATTAAATATTAATTAAATATTAATTAAATATTAATTTAATTGTTCAAGCTCGAAGAAAGAGTCCACAAAATTTTAATTATCAAATGAGACTAGTAGTTAATCTGTTAAAGGATACAAAATACATAATTTAAAGGCATTTTATTTGCCCCCTTTTTTTTTTCCGTAAAATTAAAGTGTTGGATATCATAGCATTTCCTACAAATAGCTTTTATTGTAATGGAAGACAAACAATGAGTTACAAAACAAATTGGTTAATGATTCTAAATAACCGAATTACAATAAATAGTTTTAGTTATGGGCTTTATGATTCATATCAAATACTGTTTTTGGTATAATTATTTATCCTTGTTCTATAAGATATAAAAAAATTATTGTAATACGTAATAATTAAAATGAAAATTCTAATTTTCATTTTTTATCTTCATAAAATTTTATTTAAAAATTTGAATTTAATATTAACAATTCAGTATTAATAAAATTAAATACGTATTTATTTTTCACTAGTGACTTATTTATATCATTTGACCAATTATAACCTCTTGATTTTAAATATTTGAAGTAGTTTGGAAAGATTCAGAATAATTAAGGCTAGAAAATTCTATTTAAGTTTTATTTTATATATCTTAATTTTTTTTATTAACCGACCCCTTTCAAAAGAAAAGAAATAAGAACCGGTGACTCAGAAACAATTAATTAAGATAATTTTTTTTTTTTTTTTTTTTTTTATGGAATATACATATCAATATTCATGGATTATACCTTTCATTCCACTTCCAGTTCCTATCTTAATTGGAACAGGACTTCTACTTTTTCCAACGGCAACAAAAAATCTTCGCCGTATGTGGGCTTTTCCTAGTGTTTTATTATTAAGTATAGTTATGGTTTTTTCAGCCCTTTTTTCTATTCAGCAAATAAATAATAATTCTGTCTATCAATATGTATGGTCTTGGACCATCAATAATGATTTTTCTTTAGAATTTGGCTGCTTGGTTGATCCACTTACTTCTATTATGTCGATATTAATCACTACTGTTGGAATTATGGTTCTTATTTATAGTGACAATTATATGTCTCATGATCAGGGATATTTGAGATTTTTTGCTTATATGAGTTTTTCCAATACTTCAATGTTGGGATTAGTTACTAGTTCTAATTTGATACAAATTTATATTTTTTGGGAATTAGTTGGAGTGTGTTCTTATCTATTAATAGGTTTTTGGTTCACACGACCCAGTGCCGCGAATGCTTGTCAAAAAGCGTTTGTAACTAATCGTGTCGGGGATTTTGGTTTATTATTAGGAATTTTGGGTTTTTATTGGATAACAGGTAGTTTCGAATTTCGGGATTTGTTTGAAATATTCAATAACTTGGTTTCTAATAATGAAGTTAATTTTTTATTTGTTACTTTATGCGCCTCCCTATTATTTGCCGGCGCTGTTGCTAAATCCGCCCAATTTCCACTTCATGTATGGTTACCTGATGCCATGGAAGGGCCTACCCCCATTTCGGCTCTTATACATGCCGCTACTATGGTAGCAGCAGGAATTTTTCTTGTAGCTCGGCTTCTTCCTCTTTTCATAGTTATACCTTACATTCTAAATCTAATAGCTTTGATAGGTATAATAACATTATTTTTAGGAGCCACTTTAGCTCTTGCTCAAAAAGATATTAAGAAAAGCTTAGCTTATTCTACAATGTCTCAATTGGGTTATATGATGTTAGCTCTAGGTATGGGGTCTTATCGAGCTGCTTTATTTCATTTGATTACTCATGCTTATTCGAAGGCATTGTTGTTCTTAGGATCTGGATCAATTATTCATGCGATGGAAGCTATTGTTGGATATTCTCCAGATAAAAGTCAGAATATGGTTCTTATGGGCGGTTTAAGAAAACATGTACCAATTACAAAAACTGCTTTTTTATTGGGTACACTTTCTCTTTCTGGTATTCCACCCCTTGCTTGTTTTTGGTCCAAAGATGAAATTCTTAATGATAGTTGGTTGTATTCACCTATTTTTGCAATAATAGCTTGGTCCACAGCAGGATTAACTGCATTTTATATGTTTCGGATCTATTTACTTGCTTTTGAAGGACATTTAAACGTTTATTTTCAAACTTACAGTGGCAAAAAAAGCAGTTCGTTCTATTCAATGTCTCTATGGGGTAAAGATAAAGAAGGACCCGAAATTATTAAAAAAAATTTGCGTTTATTATATTTATTAACGACGAAAAACAATGAAAAAACTTCTTTTTTAAACACATATCGAATTAATAGTAATGAAAATAGTAATGAAAATGTAAGAAGCACGGTGCAGCCTTTTATTAGTAT